AACGGATGAGATATTCTGCAAATCATTTCCACATTTCTATACTAAACAAATAGAAACTTATTGTATATAAAATAGAAAAAAAAGATAAAAGAAAAAAACTTTGAAAAAATCAAAAATAAGAATTTAGGTATGCGTAAAAATAGATTCTAATCCGCGCCGCTTTTCAACCAAACAAAAAAGTCAAAGTAATTTTGAGTACTATTTTTAAATAGTAATATAAATAATATAAATTAAAAGTTGAAGTTAATTGAATAACAGAAGAAGAAGTTCCATTTACTCAATGAATTACTCCCCTCTAAAACTTTTTGTTTGTTTACTACTTATTATTTCTTATGTTTTTATTTATTTAAAATAATGAATGTATGAATCTAAACAAAAGAGTTCGATATATCCGGAAAAAATATTAATCTTTGGTGAACAAGAGAAAAAGCATTATTATTTCGATACAAGACGACACAAGAAAAGGTAGAAGTCCTTTTTCTTGTGTCGAATAGAAGATTAGGAAGACTTATAATCCTTCCTAGAGGTACCTGTTCCTTTCATTTCATTTATCCAGTCCTTGTCTTGTATCTTCTTCCTTTGTTTTTGTATACCTATCGGCTAGTGCCTAGTACTAAAAATGGAATACAAGTAATGAATTCCATAGATCTCGCAAAAATAGTATAAACAAGAAACAAAGCAAAGGAGGTTTAAGGAAGTTTACAGAAATACATATTTCATTTTTTTGATCGACAAGAATTCAGCGCTTTTTATCAACTTGATGGTAAGGAATTTCTGGATCTAGAAATTCATTTCATATAATTGAACCTTTTCAAACTGTTTCTTTTTAAGAACCAAAAAAATTTGTGCCAAAATAACAGATGCCAAGAAGAACAAAAGGCCTTGGACGCGTAATGGATCTTGAAGCACTATTTCCGCATCTCCCTGACCAAACCCCCCTACATTAGGATTGCTTGTTAATGGTTGATCAAGCTTGATAGATTCACCCTCTGAAACAAGAAGTTCTGGCCCTGGAGGTATAATATCAACCGCTTGGTGTCCATCCGATGCATCAACTATGGTTATTTCATATCCCCCCTTTTCTTTACGTACTATTTTGCTTACTATACCCGCGGATGTAGCATTATAGACTGTATTGTTACTCTTGCTCCCATCAGGATAAATCTGACCTCTTCCCCTGTTCCCACCTACATATATAGGATATTTTAAGAAGTTAACGTCTTTCTTTGTAGCAGGGTCGGGGGAAAGAATGGGAAAGACGATTTCACTATATTTTTGACCTGGAACAGGACCTATCACAAGAATATTTCTTTTATTAGGACGATAACTCAGAAAAGACAGATTTCCTATCTTTTCTTTCACCTCGGGAGAAATACGATCGGTGGGAGCTAATTCGAATCCCTCGGGTAAAATAAGAACAGCCCCCACGTTCAAAGCCCCTTTTTTACCATTAGCAAGGACTTGTTTCACTTGCATATCATAAGGAATTCGAACAACTGCTTCAAATACAGTATCAGGAAGTACAGCTTGCGGAACTTCAATATCCACAGGCTTATTAGCTAAATGGCAATTGGCGCATACAATTCGCCCGGTTGCTTCTCGTGGATTTTCATAACTTTTCTGCGCAAAAATGGGATACGCATTTGAAATAGATGCTCGAGTTATTACATATATCATGATCGATACAGAAATAAATCGAGTCATCTGTTCCTTTACCCAAGAAAAAGTATTTCTATTTTGCATGATCCAATCATTGATCCCGGAATTTCTACAATAAATTAGATAGGGAACTATACTAGTTACCTATCCACGAGTCTGCCATTGTACTGAAAAAATTCTACGAAAATAGGACGAAGACCTTGAAAAGTATAAAGAATGAGAAAAATAGAAAATGCCCTTTTTATACGTGAAAAAATTTTTTGATTGATATCAGGAGATCAAATAAGTTCTTCATTCATTCATTGAATGATAAATGACTACAAGCGAAGGAGATACGCGATTTAAAAAACGGAAGATCCAATATTTCACAATTGTATCTAGAATAACTGGAAAAGTGGAAACAAGACCAGATATAATTTGCTCATTATGAGCCAATCCAAAATCATTGTAGATCGAACCAATCATTAGTTCCCAACCATGGGTTGAGTGAAATCCGATCCATAAATCAGTAACTAAAAGAATAGAAAAAGCTTTTATTGTGTCACTTAAGTTATAGAAGAATTCCTGAATCCAAGAATTCAGAATAACAAGTTCCTCATTACCCAGAATAAAATAACCACTTAGAATAGTAAAACAGATTATATTTGTCGACAAATGCAAAATGATATGGAGATGATATTCATTTTGTGTTTTGACCAATTGTATCGTTTCTTTGTGTATTCCTATACGAAGTTTTTTTATATGTGTCTCTGGGTATTCTTTTATCATTTCATCCAACAAGAATAGTTCTTCTAATTCTAGGAATTTTTCTAGAACATTTTTCTCTTGAATATCATTCAAAAAATGTTCGGATTGCCTAGTATTCCACCAATGAATAATCCAAGGTTCCAGACTTTTTTGAAATGAGAGAGAGATCCACCAGGGCAAAAATATTATAGATACAAGATATGGGAGGGAAGTCAATGCTTTCTTTTTTTTCATTTTTTATCTGTGAATTGTTAATGAACTGCTTCATTTGTCAACTTTATCTGATCTTATATTTCTCTAAAGCACGAGTTCTATAACAAGGTATCAAACCTATTGATCTATTCCCAGTTTTTTGTAAAAATGTAGTCCTTAGATCTAGAAAAAGGAATATAGAAATAGAATTAAGGATCCCGTTTCGGATGAAATATATATATATTTCTAATAGAATAAGTAAATTCTAAGTAAATGAGATTTCCGAATATCTCAATTGGATAAATCCGAACGAATTTCATTTGTTCCTTTTGATAAAAATTCAAAAAACTTCAATTGGTACGCGCAGGAAATAGGCTAATTCGGCAGCTTTTTGTTCAATTTCTCGTGGAGTCAAATTCTCATCAGTACGAGTCAAGGGGATGGTTCCTTGGCCTCTGATTTCCATATAAAGAATACGACGAGGAAAAAGACCCTCTTTAACCTCCATTCTGATTGATTGGATATCTTTCATAAAGAAGCGAAGGAAAATGCGACGATTTATTCCGGGGAATCCCCAACGAAAAATGCACATTATTCCTTCTTTTCTATCGAATCGATCATAACCACTACCTACATTCCACGATATTGTGCACCACAAATAGGAACTAATGAATAAACCCGCGATCCCATAGAACGACATCACGATCCCTTGTGGAAAAAAAAGAATTTGTTGAGAAGGAAATCCAGGTATCAGATTCCTACCAAGATAACTAGAAATTCCAACCACTAAGAATCCTAGTGAACCTAAAAAAAGAATACAGGCCCAGCAAAAATTACTTGCTTTTCGAGACCCTGTTATAAGTTCTATCCATATATGTTCTGATCGCCAGTTCATACTATACTAGATCCGATTGCATTCGATTGGAATTCAGAAAAAAAAATTGACTTTACTTTTCTTGATGCCAAAGTAACTTTCATCAACTAAAACTATTCTGATATGAACCCTTAGGAGTAATTGGTTAGATACATTGACTTTCTATTATAAAAATATTTGCCGATCGTTTTTATAACCCGCATCATATACATGGATTTATACGGATATCATGTATCCGCATGCATAACAGTTCTTTCATTTGTATTCGGAAAAAAGGCACATATCATACCACATTACACTAAACAAATATCTGTACCAAAAAAATTTCTGTATTATGATTCAGTGTTGAAATAAATTGTTTCAATTTGACCCCATCAGGTCTAGACAATCTTATTTTTTTGTACATGAAGAAATAAAGAAGCCATTGCAATCGCCGGAAATACTAGGCCTACTAAAGGGACAAAAATAGAGGGTAAGTTAAGATCTGTCATAGAACGGGTACCTCAATTTAATATTTGTATCTATTATAAATAGAAAGATATCTTAAGTATATCTATTATATTATAATTATTATAAATAATATTAAGTACTTAATAAGTGCAAGGAATGAGAACTAAATGAAAATTTAGTGTACCTATTCATCTTTCTACACGAATATGTATGACAATCCACTTTAAGTTTAAGAAATTTTATGAATTCTCCCGTCCTTAATACTCTTTCTATCTTTCTAATAAAATAAAGAGTTTTTTTTATATTAAAGATATTTCTTATAAGTTCGCGACTCTAACTAAACTAATTCAACCCAACAAAAAGGGATTAGATTTCTAATAAAAAATGGAAGTTCTTGGTAGGCAAGGCATAGAAATCACTTCTATTTTTTCTAGATTTTCATATTTTCGTTTTATTTCTATATTATATATATATTTTTTTCAAAGGAAAGAAACCGTGTAGCTGAAATAACTCACTCAGAACGCCTTTTAAAAGATTACGCGGTATGATTGGGTCGAATAAGCCCTTCTGGAATGAATACTCAGCTGCTTGTGAACCGTCGGGTACTGTTTTATTCAATGTTTGTTCAATTACTCTTTTACCTGCAAAAGCAATGTACGCGTTAGGTTCAGCAATAATGACATCTCCCAACATACCAAAACTGGCCGTTACTCCACCAGTTGTAGGGGATGTAAGGATTGATACATAGAATAACTTTTTATTTGATTGATAATTATATGAAGCAGAAGATATTTTAGCCATTTGCATCAAGCTCAAACTTCCTTCTTGCATACGTGCTCCTCCGGAAGCACACACAATAATAACAGGTAGAGATCGATTAGTAGCATACTCGATCAAACGAGTGATTTTCTCGCCTACTACAGATCCCATACTACCCCCCAAAAACTGAAAATCCATAACCCCAATTGTTATGGGAATACCATTTAATTGACCTATGCCTGTTTGAACAGCTTCAGTTAAACCTGTCCTTCGTTGATAAGAATCAATACGATCTCTATAAGGTTCCTCCTCTGAATGA